CGGATCGTTGGTGAAGAACATTATGAAACTGCACAACAGGTTAAGCAAACTTTACAACGTTACAAAGAACTTCAAGATATTATAGCTATTCTTGGCTTGGACGAATTATCCGAAGAGGATCGTTTAACCGTAGCAAGAGCGCGAAAAATTGAGCGTTTCTTATCACAACCTTTTTTCGTAGCAGAAGTATTTACAGGTTCTCCGGGAAAATATGTTGGTTTAGCAGAAACAATTAGAGGCTTTCAATTAATCCTTTCCGGAGAATTAGATGGTCTTCCTGAACAGGCCTTTTATTTGGTAGGTAACATCGATGAAGCTACGGCGAAGGCTATGAACTTAGAAATGGAGAGCAATTCGAATAAATGACCTTAAATCTTTGTGTACTGACCCCTAATCGAATAGTTTGGGATTCAGAAGTGAAAGAAATCATTTTATCTACTAATAGTGGACAAATTGGCGTATTACCAAATCACGCTCCTATTGCCACAGCAATAGATATAGGTATTTTGAGAATACGCCTTAACGACCAATGGTTAACGATGGCTCTGATGGGCGGTTTTGCTAGAATAGGTAATAATGAGATCACTGTTTTAGTAAATGATGCGGAGAAAAGTGGTGACATTGATCCACAAGAAGCTCAGCAAACTCTTGAAATAGCGGAAGCTGCTTTGAGAAAAGCTGAAGGAAAGAGACAAACAATTGAGGCAAATCTAGCTCTCCGACGGGCTAGGACACGAGTAGAGGCTATCAATGCGATTTCATAACCAGTCGGTGCGTCCGAATAATCATCGATTTATACACCCTATATTTGGTTGTTTTGTTTGACTTGATTCTGTCGAGTAAATACAATCAAGCGCAATCAGATTTTGATGCAACAAAAAAGAAAAGATACAAAATCAATATCACTAAAAGAAAATGGGTATAAAAACTTATTAGATACCGCGGTCAATGGTATCTAATAAGTTCTACCTACTATTGGATTTGAACCAATGACTCCCGCCGTATGAAAGCAATACTCTAACCGCTGAGTTAAGTAGGTCATTTATCTTCACAAAGAAAACCAAACGGGACTCATCCCATCGATGGATTATAAATATGATATTACTTAGAAGCAATACCGATCAATATGATCTTGGATCATGGAATAGTCATCTTGAGAATATTCATCTTGACAAGAAATTATCTACATAATAAAATATGTATTACAAGCACTAAGGGCTATAGCTCAGTTGGTAGAGCACCTCGTTTACACGCGCGCCGATGTTTTTCAGGGGAGTCCATCATGCAATCAAAAAAATTGATCTTATTGAGAAATCGATGTCTTACTCCATAACTTTGAGGGAAAAAGAGAACAATAGCCTGACAAGGGTTCGGTCCGATTTAGGTGCCCAGTTAGGTGCCAAACAGACCCCATCATTGATTTGATATATTGATAAGGTGAATACGCAGTCTATTCAATGCTAGGCTGAGTATAAGGGACTCAAAAAAATCTCTTTTCGTCCTATGAACTTTAAGGTGTATGAAGTTTCATATTTGATTTTTAAGTAGAGCGATAGAGACTTCATTTCACTTAGGTTAATCTAGGCCAGAGGCAGACCTACGTCAAGATAACCTCCCTTGAAAAACTTTGGTAGTGTTCCTGAATCTGAATCCACATAATGACTCAGAGCACATGGAGCCATCTCCTTATTTTTCTGTCAAAAATAAAAATGGCGGACTAGCTGATATTTATATCAGTTAATGAAAGAGCCCAATGCACAAAAAATGCATGTTGGGTCTTTGAAACAGTTCAGATCATTTTGATAATAATAAGTTTGATCTGTTTTACCGAGAAAGTCTACGGTTCGAGTCCGTATAGCCCTAGAGCCCTATAAAAAAAAAAAATTTTTCAAATGAATATTCAAATACAAAAAATTGTATCATTTTTCATTTGAATTTCCTCGTTATTGTTTTAACTGATTGATTGCTTCATCAAAAGACAATGATTCCTATAAGCCCATTCATGGGGATCGTTTAAAGTATAATATCAAACTAAAAGCAAAAACACATTTCATTTCAATGGACCCAATCGATCTTTTTCCAGTTGTGGATAAGCAAACCAACTTTTATTCATTACTCTTCGTAGGAAAATTCATATGGAATTTTCCTCTTTTCCTGTCCGAAATCAAGGAGTTAATTATACTACCCTTCTTTGGTATACCCAATTCTAGTGAATTTTGTATCATGACACGAGTCCGGTTAAAAACTCCAACCTAACCCAACCCCAATCAAATCTAATAGTAATTTACGTCGGTATTGTGCGGTATTTGTGCACAAGATAAAGTTTGAAAAACTAATATCTTTGCTAATGCTAAGTTTCATTGTAAACATTGTCAACAACGTAAAATAGGCTTTCCTTCGTATACCTTACTTAGACCTAGTCTTCTTTTTCGATATTCTATTCATATAAAATCCTCCATCGGGATTGGATTCTAATAAAAGTAACAAGACCGATATATTC